TATATATATATATATATATTAATCATTAATATATAATATATTTATTATAATACAGTTTTATTATTTATATATATATATATTAATTATTTGGATATAATATATTTATTATAATACAGTTTTATTATTTATATATATAAGCAATAAAAACATATATATATATAATATATTAATATATAATAAAATTTTATTATATATATATATAATATACATTTTATAGAATTTATTTCTCCAATTTATAAAAATGTATACTTATAAAGTAGTCTATATACTAATATATAATATAATATTTTTAAAAATATAATTCTTATTTATATATATAATTTATATACATATTAAAGGTTTATTATATATATATACATTAATTAAATATATCTATTAAACTATAATTTTATAACAAAAATATGAATAATTTAATTTAGTTAATTAAATAATAATTATAATAAAAAAAATTATTTAAATGTCAAATTAATTAACAATATAAATAATGAATTGCCTGAAAAAGGGCTACTTTGATAGAGTAAAACATATAGTTTTTTAATTATATTCATTATATAAAAAATGAATGCTTATTTAATGTATTATATTTAATAGAATTAAACTATTACTAAAAACATCAAAAGTTTTTGTGCATCATACACTAAAATATAATTTAATTAAAAAGATAAGCTAATAAAGCTAATGGGTTCATACCCCATTTATAAAGGTTGTAATCCTTTTCTTTTTAATTTTTCCAAATTCATCGAAAATTTTGTTTTTTTTGATTCTTTTGCTTGGTTCATTAATTACTGTTTCAGCAAATTCTTGATTAGGAGCATGAATAGGATTAGAAATTAATTTATTATCATTTATTCCCTTAATAAATGATATTAAAAATTTAAAATCCTCAGAAGCTTCGCTGAAATATTTTTTAACACAAGCTTTTGCTTCAAGAATTTTATTATTTGCAATAATTATATATATATTAAAATTAAATTTATTATTTCAGCTTAATTTAGAAAATAGATTTAATAAAATAATAATTATATCATCACTACTTTTAAAAAGAGGAACAGCACCTTTTCATTTTTGATTTCCAGAAGTTATAGAAGGACTTTCATGAAATAATGCCCTTATTTTAATAACATGACAAAAATTAGCCCCACTTATATTAATTTCATATATTATAATAGAAACATTTATTATTATCATTATTATTATTACAATTACTACAGGAGCCTTAAGAGGATTAAATCAAACATCTTTACGAAAAATTATAGCTTTTTCATCAATTAATCATTTAGGATGACTATTAAGAGCAATATTATTAAACGAAAATATTTGAATAATTTATTTTTCATTTTATGTATTTTTATCAATATCGATTGTTTTATTATTTAATTTAATAAAAATTTTTCATTTCAATCAATTATTTTCTATATTCTTAAATTCTAAATACTTAAAAATAGCAATAATAATTAATTTATTATCTTTAGGTGGATTACCCCCTTTTATAGGATTTTTTCCTAAATGAATAGTAATTCAATATTTATCTATAAATAGTCAAATATTTATGGTTGTTTTATTAATTTCAATAACTTTAATCACATTATATTTTTATTTACGATTATGTTTTTCAGCTTTTATGCTAAACTATTATGAAAATAATTGAATAATTGCTTTTAAATTTAATAATTTTAAATTAAATCTTACTTTAACTATATCATTTATTTCAACCTTTGGACTTCCTTTATTTTCAATAATTTATATAATGCTTTAAGGCTTTAAGTTAAAAAAACTAATAGCCTTCAAAGCTATAAATATAAGTTTAATCTTTTAAGCCTTAGTATAATTAATACTCCTTTAGAATTGCAGTCTAATATCATAATATGACTATAAAGCCTGATTAAAGAGAAATATTCCCATAAATAGATTTACAATCTATTGCCTAAATTCAGCCATTTAATCGCAACAATGGTTATTTTCAACTAATCATAAAGATATTGGTACTTTATATTTTATCTTCGGAGCATGAGCAGGTATAGTGGGAACTTCTTTAAGTATTATTGTACGAGCTGAATTAGGTCATCCAGGTGCTTTAATTGGTGATGATCAAATTTATAATGTAGTAGTCACAGCACACGCTTTTATTATAATTTTCTTTATAGTTATACCTATTATAATTGGAGGATTTGGAAATTGATTAGTTCCATTAATATTAGGAGCTCCTGATATGGCTTTTCCACGAATAAATAATATAAGTTTTTGAATATTACCTCCTTCACTTACACTCTTATTAGCTAGTAGTATAGTAGAAAACGGAGCTGGTACTGGTTGAACAGTTTATCCTCCTCTATCAGCAGGTATTGCTCATGGAGGAGCATCTGTTGATTTAGCAATTTTTTCCTTACATTTAGCAGGTATTTCATCAATTTTAGGAGCTGTAAATTTTATTACTACAGTTATTAATATACGATCAACAGGTATTACTTTTGATCGAATACCTCTTTTTGTATGATCTGTAGTAATTACAGCTATTTTATTACTTCTTTCTCTTCCTGTACTTGCAGGAGCAATTACTATATTATTAACAGATCGTAATTTAAATACTTCTTTTTTTGACCCTGCTGGAGGAGGAGATCCTATTTTATATCAACATTTATTTTGATTTTTTGGTCATCCTGAAGTTTATATTTTAATTTTACCAGGATTTGGAATAATTTCACATATTATTAGACAAGAATGTGGAAAAAAGGAAACATTTGGATCTTTAGGTATAATTTATGCAATATTAGCAATTGGTCTATTAGGTTTTATTGTATGAGCACATCATATATTTACAGTTGGAATAGACGTTGATACACGAGCATATTTTACTTCTGCTACAATAATTATTGCTGTTCCTACAGGTATTAAAATTTTTAGTTGATTAGCAACACTTCACGGTTCACAATTATCATATTCTCCAGCTTTACTATGAGCTCTAGGATTTGTATTTTTATTCACTGTTGGAGGATTAACTGGAGTAATTTTAGCTAATTCTTCAATTGATATTATTTTACATGATACTTATTATGTAGTAGCCCACTTCCATTATGTATTATCTATAGGAGCAGTATTTGCAATTATAAGAGGTTTTATTCATTGATATTCTTTATTTACTGGATTAACATTAAATTATACTTGACTAAAAAGACAATTTATTATTATATTTGTAGGTGTAAATTTAACTTTCTTCCCTCAACACTTTCTAGGACTAGCTGGAATACCTCGTCGATATTCAGACTACCCAGATGCATATACAGCATGAAATATTATTTCTACTATTGGGTCTTCTATTTCACTTTTAGGAATTTTATTTTTCCTATTTATTATTTGAGAAAGTATAATTACTCAACGACAAGTAATTTTTCCTATTCAATTAAATTCATCTATTGAATGATACCAAAATATTCCACCTGCTGAACATAGATATTCAGAACTACCTTTATTAACTAATTTCTAATATGGCAGATTAGTGCAATGGATTTAAGCTTCATATATAAAGTATTTTACTTTTATTAGAACTATGTCAACATGAGCTAATTTAGGATTACAAGATAGTGCCTCTCCTTTAATAGAACAATTAATTTTTTTTCATGATCATGCTATATTAATTATTATTATAATTACTATTTTAGTAGGTTACTTAATAGGTATATTATTTTTTAATTCATATACTAATCGATTCCTTTTACATGGACAAACTATTGAAATAGTATGAACAATTTTACCAGCCATTGTATTATTATTTATTGCTTTTCCATCTCTTCGTTTATTATATCTACTAGATGAAATTAATGAACCAATTATTACTTTAAAATCAATTGGTCATCAATGATACTGAAGTTATGAATATTCAGATTTTATAGATATTGAATTTGATTCTTATATAATTCCTACAAATGAATTACCTATTGATGGATTCCGTTTATTAGATGTAGATAATCGAATTGTATTACCTATAAATTCTCAAATTCGAATTTTAGTTACTGCTGCAGATGTAATTCATTCATGAACAATTCCTGCTCTAGGAGTAAAGGTTGATGGAACCCCAGGACGACTAAATCAAACTAATTTCTTTATTAACCGTCCCGGACTATTTTTTGGACAATGTTCTGAAATTTGTGGAGCCAATCATAGATTTATACCTATTGTAATTGAAAGTGTGCCCGTAAATTATTTTATTAAATGAATTTCTTCTATAAATTAAATTCATTAGATGACTGAATAAGCAAGTAATGGTCTCTTAAACCACAATATAGTAAATTAGCAATTACTTCTAATGAAAAATATAATTAGAAAAATTAGTTAAAAGATAACATTAGTATGTCAAACTAAAATTACTAAAATTATAGTATTTTTTTATTCCTCAAATAGCACCTCTTAGATGACTAAGTTTATATTTTATATTTACAGTTACTTTAATTTTATTTTGTATTGTAAATTACTATATGTATATACCATCAACACCAACTTCACAAACAACTTCTAAAAAAGAAAATATTTCATTAAATTGAAAATGATAACTAATTTATTTTCAGTATTTGATCCTTCATCAAGTTTATTTAATTTATCTTTAAATTGACTAAGAACTTTTATTGGTCTTTTAATAATTCCACCTATATTTTGACTTATACCTTCTCGATATCATATTATCTGAAATTCTATATTGTTAACTCTTCATAAAGAATTTAAAACTCTTTTAGGACAATCTGGTCATAATGGAAGTACTTTTATTTTTATTTCTTTATTTTCTATAATTATATTTAATAATTTTTTAGGTTTATTTCCATATATCTTTACTAGAACTAGACATATAACAATATCTTTAGCTTTAGCATTACCTTTATGATTAAGTTTTATAATGTATGGTTGAATTAATCATACACAACATATATTTGCTCATTTAGTTCCTCAAGGAACTCCCGCTGTATTAATACCATTTATAGTATGTATTGAAACAATTAGTAATGTTATTCGTCCTGGAACCTTAGCTGTTCGACTAACTGCTAATATAATTGCAGGCCATCTTTTATTAACTCTTTTAGGAAATACAGGTCCATCTTTATCAATTACTTTAGCTATATTTTTAATTGTAGCACAAATTTTATTATTAGTTCTTGAATCAGCAGTAGCTATTATTCAATCTTATGTTTTTGCTGTATTAAGAACTCTTTATTCTAGAGAAGTAAATTAATGTCAACACATTCTAATCATCCCTTTCATTTAGTAGACTATAGTCCATGACCATTAACAGGTGCTATTGGAGCTATAACTATAGTATCAGGCTTAGTAAAATGATTTCATCAATATAATCCTATATTATTAATTTTAGGAACAATAATTACAACTTTAACTATATATCAATGATGACGAGATATTTCACGAGAAGGTACTTTTCAAGGATTACACTCTTATCCAGTAACTATTGGATTACGTTGAGGAATAATTTTATTTATTGTATCTGAAATTTTCTTTTTTGTTTCTTTTTTTTGAGCTTTTTTTCATAGTAGTTTATCCCCAGCTATTGAATTAGGAGCAACTTGACCTCCTGCTGGAATTGTACCATTTAATCCTTTTCAAATTCCTCTACTTAATACAGCAATTTTATTAGCGTCTGGAGTTACAGTAACATGAGCACACCATAGTTTAATAGAAATAAATCATTCACAAACAACTCAAGGTTTATTTTTTACAATTTTATTAGGTATTTACTTTTCTATTCTTCAAGCCTATGAATATATTGAAGCTCCCTTTACTATTGCAGATTCTGTTTATGGATCTACATTTTATATAGCAACAGGATTTCATGGACTTCATGTTCTTATTGGAACTACTTTCCTATTAGTTTGTTTAATTCGTCATTTAAAAAATCATTTTTCTAGAGCACATCATTTTGGATTTGAAGCAGCTGCATGATATTGACATTTTGTAGATATTGTATGATTATTCTTATATATTTCAATTTACTGATGAGGAGGATAATATATCTATATAGTATAAAGTATATATGACTTCCAATCATAAGGTCTATTAATATAATAGTATAGATAATAATAATAATTTTTTCAATAGCTTGCTTAATTTTTGTTATTTCAATTGTAGTAATAATATTAGCATCAATTTTGTCTAAAAAAACTATTGCAGATCGAGAAAAAAGTTCACCCTTTGAATGTGGTTTTGATCCTAAATCATCATCACGTTTACCCTTTTCATTACAATTCTTTCTTATTGCTATTATTTTTCTAATTTTTGATGTAGAAATTGCATTAATTTTACCAATTATTGTTATTTTAAATTTTTCCAATATTATAGTTTGAACTTTAACTAGAATAATCTTTATTATTATTCTATTAATTGGTTTATTCCATGAATGAAATCAAGGAGCATTAAATTGATCTTACTAGGGTTGTAGTTAAATATAACATTTGATTTGCATTCAAAAAGTATTGATTTTCAATCTACCTTAGAATATGAAGCGATAAATTGCAATTAGTTTCGACCTAATCTTAGATGTCTTCATCCTTATTCTTTTAATTGAAGCCAAAATAGAGGCATATTATTGTTAATAATATTATTGAAAAATATTTTCCAATTAAGGAAGTATGTTGTATCAAATAAAAGCTGCTAACTTTTTCTTTTAATGGTTAAATTCCATTTATGCTTCTATTTATATAGTTTATAAAAACATTACATTTTCATTGTAAAAATAAAGAAATATTCTTTTATAAATTACTAAATATAATTATATATATATATATATATATATATATTCAAAGACTAATTAGTCTCCCTAACATCTTCAGTGTCATACTCTAAATATAAGCTATTTGAATATTAAATAAAAATTGTTATAAAAGTTAAAATAATTACTAAAAAAATAAAAAATATTAAATAAATTTTTAAATTATTAGATTGGATAAAAGTTATATTCTTAGAGTATATACTTAAATTTCTATAAATATATTGAGCCCCAAAATATTCAGATCATCCTTGATCTATTCTTTTATAAATTTTTCCTCCTAAATTTAAAGGATAATATACAACCCCATAAGTAGAAATATAAGGTATAAATCATATTCTTCCTAGAAAATATCTAAAATTATAAAAAATTAATGATTTATTTAAAAAATATAAATTTATGTTAGATATTAAATAACCTATAAAACCTCCAGAAATACAAACAAATAAAACTAAAAGTTTTAAATAATAAGGTAAACAAATTATATAAGGGGTAGGAAAAATTAATCAACTTAACATTCTACCACCAATAATTCTCATAATTAATAAACCTATTATTCCACGTAACATGACTCACCCCTCATCATTTAAAATTCTTAATGTTCCTCTATGAAGTTCACCTGTTATAGAATAATAAACTAATCGAAAAGAATAACAAACAGTTAATCCAGTTGAAAAAAAAAATAAAAAAAAAGTAAATATATTAATGTAAGATAAAGAAACAATTTCTAAAATTATATCCTTTGAGTAAAATCCAGCTAAAAAAGGTATACCACATAGAGCTAAATTTGCTACATTAAAACATGAAGAAGTAAATGGTATATGAATAGAAAGACCCCCTATATAACGAATATCTTGAAAATTATTTATATTATGAATAATAGCACCAGCACATATAAATAATAAAGCTTTAAATAATGCATGAGTTAATAAATGAAAAAAAGCTAATTTGTAAAACCCTATTGAAAGAATACTTATTATTAATCCTAACTGTCTAAGTGTAGATAAAGCAATAATTTTTTTTAAATCAAATTCAAAATTAGCTCCTAATCCAGCTATAAATATAGTTAAACCAGAAACAATTAAAAGAAATTTTCCTGATCAAGAATCCACTAACAAAATATTAAAACGAATTAATAAGTATACACCAGCTGTTACTAAGGTAGAAGAATGGACTAAAGCAGATACAGGTGTGGGAGCTGCTATAGCAGCAGGTAATCATGAAGAAAAAGGAATTTGTGCTCTTTTTGTTATAGCAGCTAATATCACTAATCTTCCAATAATTAATATTTCAGTATCATTTTTTATTAAATCAATATAAAAGATATAATTTCAACTTCCATAATTTAATATTCAAGCAATAGCTAAAAGTAATGCTACATCTCCAATTCGATTTGATAAAGCTGTTAATATACCAGCATTATAAGATTTTTCATTTTGAAAATAAATAACTAAACAATAAGATACTAAACCTAATCCGTCTCACCCTAATAAAATTGAAATTAAATTTGGTCTAATAATTAATAATATTATAGATATTACAAATAATAATACTAAAATAATGAATCGATTTAAATATAAATCTCTTCTTATATATTCCTTTCTATAGTAAATTACTAAAGATGAAATTAAAAGAACAAAAGATATAAATATTAAACTTATTCAATCAAATAAAAAAGTTATTACAATTCTATTAGAATTTAAAGAAACTACTTCCCATTCAATAAATATAACAAAATCATTTATTAAAAAATTTACTCCTATAATAAATAAAGAAATTCTAATAAAAAATAAAAATACAAATCTAATTAAACAAATTGATAAAAATTCCACGATCTAGGATAAATATATTTATATCTTTGACACCACAAATCAAAATCTTTTTTAAACTACCTAAATAAAGCCAAAGTATACAAACATCACTTTTTAAAATTAATAAATTTAAAGGAAATCAATGTAAAAATAATAAAAGATATTCACGTACTACACCACCTGAAACTGCATAAAGTCCTGAATATATTTTTCCATGTTGACTATAAGCATATAAATATAGAGTATAAGCAGCTCTAAAAAAAGATAATAATCTTAATATAATTATTGTTAATCAAGATCAACTAATAATTCTATTTAATAATCTAATTTCCCCTAATAGATTTAAAGTAGGAGGAGCAGCTATATTACCAGCTCTTAATAAAAATCATCATAAAGCTATTCTAGGTATAAAATTTAATAATCCTTTATTAATTATTATTCTTCGACTCCCTAACCGTTCATAAGAAATATTTGCTAAACAAAATAATCCAGAAGAACATAATCCATGAGCAATTATTAAAGTATAACTACCACAAAATCCTCAATATGTTATTGTCATTAAACCTCTTAAAACAATTCCTATATGAGCTACAGAAGAATAGGCAATTAAAGCCTTTAAATCAGTTTGTCGTAAACAAATAAAACTTACAATTACTCCTCCAACTAATCTAATTCTAATTCAAATATAATTAAATTTTAACCCTCTTAAAGTTAAAAAAGAAAATACTCGTAATAATCCATATCCTCCTAATTTTAATATAATCCCAGCCAAAATTATAGAACCAGAAACAGGAGCTTCAACATGAGCTTTAGGAAGTCATAAATGAACTAAAAATATAGGTATTTTAACTAAAAAAGCAAAAATTATAACCAAATATAATAAATCATAATTATATATATTATTTATTATTATATAAAAATTTATTGTTCTCAAATCATTATAAATATAAAAAATTCCTACTATTATAGGTAAAGAAGCTAATAATGTGTAAAAAAGTAAATAAGTACCGGCCTGTAAACGCTCCGGTTGATACCCTCAACCTAAAACTAAAAATATTGTAGGGATTAATCTTCCTTCAAAAAATAAATAGAATAAAAATAAATTTATTGTAGAAAATCTTAATATTAATAATATTAATAATATTAATACATTAAATAAAAATAAATTTTTATAATTATTATATTTTTCAACTGATTCTCTAGCTAACAATATTAAAGAACAAATTCATATTCTTAAAAGTACTAATCCATAAGAAATTATATCACAGCCCAAAAAATATCTTAATCCTATAAAATAATTTCCAAAATAGTTTATAAAAATAAAAAAAAAAGTTATTAAAAATATTATATTTTGTACCATTCAAAATATATTATTTATTAAACTAATAATTATAATTATTGATAATATTAATAAAAACTTTAACATTGCAAAATTCTAAAAGATTGAAAATAATCATTCCCATGTGTACGAATTATAGAGACTAAAATTGAAAGACCTAAAGCTCCTTCACATACTCTAAAAGTTAAAAATATTATTCTAAAAAACAATTGACAATTTATAATTATTAAATAAATAAATAATAAACAAAATAAACTTAAAACTATATATTCAAGTCTTAATAATATAGATAATAAATGCTTTCGATTTAAAACAAACACAATTGATCCAATCAAAAATATAAAAATAAAAATTACATAATAAAGTGTTAACATAAGTTTTAATAATTTAATATAAAATATTGGTCTTGTAAACCAAATATAAGATTTTTCTTTTAAAACTTCAAGAGAAAAGAACTTCTTTTTCATTAATCTCCAAAATTAATATTTTAAAATAAACTACCTCTTGATCTCTTGAAATCTTCCAAATAATTATTAGAATTTTAATTATTATATCAAGAATAATTTTTATACAAATAAATCATCCATTAGCTATAGGATTAATACTTTTAATTCAAACTTTATTTATTTGTTTATTAACTGGATTAATATCAAAAAGTTTTTGATTTTCATATATTTTATTTTTAGTATTTTTAGGAGGAATATTAGTTTTATTTATTTATGTTACTTCCCTAGCTTCAAATGAAATATTTTCTATATCAATAAAAACATTTATATTAAGATTAATATTTATTTTAACAAGTATATTTATAATTATGTTTATAGATCTAAATTTATTAATTTCTAATATTGAAAATAATGAAATAAGAGAAATATATAACATAAATTCATTTTTACAAGAAAATAGTTTAACATTAAATAAAATTTATAATTATCCAACTAATCTTGTAACAATTATTTTAATTAATTACTTATTAATTACATTAATTGCTATTGTAAAAATTACAAATATTTTCTATGGACCTCTTCGTCAAATAAATTAATGAACAAACCGTTACGAACCAATCACCCTTTATTTAAAATTGCTAATAATGCATTAGTTGACTTACCAGCTCCAATTAATATTTCTGCTTGATGAAATTTTGGATCACTTTTAGGATTATGTTTAATTATTCAAATCTTAACAGGTTTATTTTTAGCTATACATTATACAGCAGATATTAATATAGCCTTTAATAGAGTTACTCATATTTGTCGTGATGTTAATTATGGTTGATTACTACGAACACTCCACGCAAACGGAGCATCTTTTTTCTTTATTTGTATTTACTTACATGTAGGACGAGGAATATATTATGGATCATTTTTATATACACCTACATGATCTGTAGGAGTAATTTTATTATTTTTAGTTATAGGAACTGCTTTTATAGGTTATGTATTACCTTGAGGACAAATGTCATTTTGAGGAGCAACAGTAATTACAAATTTATTATCAGCGGTACCTTATTTAGGGACTATACTAGTTCAATGGGTATGAGGAGGATTTGCTGTTGATAATGCTACATTAACTCGATTTTTTACTTTCCATTTTGTATTACCATTTATTGTAGCAGCTATAACAATAATTCATCTATTATTCCTTCACCAAACAGGATCAAATAACCCATTAGGAATTAATTCTAATATAGATAAAATTCCATTTCATCCCTATTTTTCATTTAAGGATATTGTAGGATTTATTGTATTAATTATATTATTAACTATTTTAACATTATGAAATCCTTACTTATTAGGGGATCCAGATAATTTTATTCCAGCTAATCCATTAGTAACTCCAGCTCATATTCAACCAGAATGGTATTTTTTATTTGCTTATGCAATTTTACGTTCTATTCCAAATAAACTTGGTGGAGTAATTGCTTTAGTTATTTCTATTGCTATTTTGTTTATTCTACCTTTTACACACCAAAGTAAATTCCGAGGAATTCAATTTTATCCTGTAAATCAAGTATTATTCTGATTTATAGTAATTAATGTTATTTTATTAACATGAATTGGAGCACGACCTGTAGAAGCCCCATATGTTACAATTGGTCAATTATTAACAGTTACTTATTTTTTATATTTTTTAATTAACCCTATTGTTACAATTTGATGAGATAAATTATTAAAATAGTTAATGAGCTTGACATAAGCATATATTTTGAAAATATAAGATAGAATAATAAAAACTTCTATTAACTTATTTTACTAATATAAATTAATTAAATTAAAGTAAATAATAAAACTTTTAAACCTAAAAAAAATATTAAAAAATTTAAAGAAAAAGGTAAAAAACACTTTCATGCTAAATATATTAATTTATCATAACGAAAACGAGGTAAAGTTCCTCGAGCTCAAATAAATATAAAAGAAATAAATATTAATTTTAAATAAAATATAAATCTAAAAATATCACCCCCTAAAAAAATTAAACTAAATAATATTCTTATAAATAAAATACTAGCATATTCAGCTAAAAAAATTAAAGCAAAACCACCTCTTCTATATTCAACATTAAATCCAGAAACTAATTCAGATTCCCCTTCAGCAAAATCAAAAGGAGTACGATTTGTCTCAGCTAAACAAGAAGCAAATCATACTAAAGCTATAGGAAATAATAAAACAAAAAACCAAATATATATTTGGTAATAAAAAAAGTATAATAAATTATAGCTTCCAATTAATATTACAAAAGATAATAAAATTAATGCTAATCTAACTTCATAAGAAATAGTTTGTGCAACTGCACGTAAACCCCCTAAAAGAGCATAATTAGAATTAGAGGATCACCCAGCTACCATAACTGTGTAAACTCCTAATCTTGTACAACATAAAAAAAATAAAATTCCTAAATTAAATGAATAAAGTTTAATTAATAAAGGTATACATATCCAAACTAATAAAGATAAAAATAAAGAAAAAATAGGAGAAAAATAATAACAAATATAATTTGATATTAAAGGATAAGTTTGTTCCTTAGTAAATAACTTAATTGCATCACAAAAAGGTTGTGGAATTCCTACAATCCCAACTTTATTAGGACCTTTACGAATTTGAATATACCCTAATACTTTTCGCTCTAACAATGTTAAAAAAGCTACTCTTACTAAAACACAAACAATTAAAAGTAAACTGCCTACTAAAGATAAAATTAATTCTATATAATACACGTACTATTTGTAATATAAATTACATATATAAATTCTAAATTTATTGCACTAGTCTGCCAAAATAGTTTAATAAAAATTAATAAAATTCATTATTATTAAAAATAATATTTTTAATACTTGGTCCTTTCGTACTAAAATATTATAATTTTTTAAAGATAGAAACCAACCTGGCTTACGCCGGTTTGAACTCAGATCATGTAAGAAATTAAAAGTCGAACAGACTTAATAAACTAAACTGCTACGCCTAGAATTAATCTTAATCCAACATCGAGGTCGCAATCTATTTTATCGATAAGAACTCTCCAAAATAATTACGCTGTTATCCCTAAGGTAACTTAAATTTTTAATCTATAATAAAGGATCATAAATTCATAAATTAATGTTTATAAATTAATGAAAGTTAATTTAATTTCAATGTCACCCCAACAAAATATTATAAAATATTATAAGAAAAAATAACCTCAAATTCATAATATAAATAATATAAAGATCTATAGGGTCTTCTCGTCTTTTAAATATATTTTAGCTTTTTAACTAAAAAATAAAATTCTAATTATTTTTGTGAGACAGCTTATATCTCGTCCAATCATTCATACAAGCCTTCAATTAAAAGACTAATGATTATGCTACCTTTGCACAGTTAGGATACTGCGGCCATTTAAAACATCAGTGGGCAGATTAGACTTTAAATTTAAATTCAAAAAGACATGTTTTTGTTAAACAGGCGAATACAATTTTTGCCGAATTCCTTACAAAAAATTTACTATTTTACAAATTCAAACTTTATTTTATACTAATTTTATCATTATTAATTTAATTTTAATGTTAAATTAAAAATTTCAATAAAAAATTTAAAACTAATAAAATATTAATTATTAAAGTATAATTTATAACAAATTTATTAATAATTGCTAATTATAAGCATATAAATACTTTATAATATTTAATTTTTAAAAATTTATTTAACAGCTCATCCCATTAAATATTATAATTATAAATTATTAAATTAAATATAAATAATTTAATAAATCTACAATAACTAAATTAAATTTATTTCTTGAAAAACTAGATATCAAAAAAATCGAATAACATTTAATTTCAAAAAAGACATTTATAATAATTATGACACATAAACTATTATATCTTTTTAAATCTTTTTTTTTCGAGAAAAATCTTTACAGATATTTTATTTAATAAACCCTGATACACAAGGTACAATAAATTAAATTTTCTTATTATAAATATATATATATATATATATATATATATATATATTTCATTTATTTCAAAATTCTCTTACGATACTAATTTTCTATAATTAAAATTATTATTTTTTTATAAAATACTTCAACAAATAAAAATATAATTATTTTTAATAAAATAAATAAATAAAAACATAATTAATAATTATATATTATCAATTTATACTGATTTGCACAGCAATCTTTTCAATGTAAATGAAATGCTTTACTTAATAAGCTTTAAATTGACATTCTAGATACACCTTCCGGTACATCTACTATGTTACGACTTATCTTATATTAATAACAAGAGCGACGGGCGATGTGTACATATTTTAGAGCTAAAATCAATTTTTTAATCTTTAAAAATTTACTATCAAATCCACCTTTAAAAACTAAATTTCATAGTTTTATCCGTTTAAATAAATTTATTGTAACCCATGAATACTTAACTATAAACTGCACCTTGACCTGATTTACTTTTTTATTGAAATTTATAAAAATTATTATTCTTATAAAATTTTTAATAACGGCGGTATACAAATTGATAAACAAAGTTAAGTAAGGTCCAACGTGGATTATCAATTACAACACAGGTTCCTCTGAATAGACTAAAATACCGCCAAATTTTTTGAGTTTCAAGATCTTAACTATTACTACTCTAATTTTTTTATATACATTTTAAAATAATAGGGTATCTAATCCTAGTTTATTCATAAAATTTCCAAAATTCAATTAAAATTTATTTATTAACAAAAAAAAATTAAAATTTCACTTAAAAATTTTTCAATTATTAAATAATATATTTACAATTTAATTAAAATTTAATATAATTCATTTGCATTTTTTGTATAACCGCAGTTGCTGGCACAAATTTTACCAATACTATTTAAAATTACTAATTCTAGATTACTCTAATAATTAATACTAATTACTGCGAATAATAATATAGTTTTATCTTTAAGAAATAAACTAAATTCTCACAAAAATTTACATATAAAATAAATTAATAATAAATTTAAAAAGCCAAAATAAAACTTTATATATTAAATTATAAACTAATTAAATTATTTTAATTTTAAATATAATTGTATTTAAACAACTTTATATATTAATAAAAATTATCTAATTAATTATTATTTAATTAATAGCATTATATTATTAACTCACGTATAATTATCAATTAATTAATAAATAAATAAATCCCCTTAAATT